CTTGTTCCCTTCATTTATACTTTGCTTTATATTTTCCATTTACTTATCCTATGTTATGTTTTTAGTATCTAGTCGAATTTGATTCTATTCGAATAAAAAACTATTAATACATTCTATGACATTTCAATATGAAAATAATGACATAATCATACCGCTCGAATCTCATTTTTGGATTGAAAAAAAAAAACAAAAAAAAAGAAAAGTCAAGTAGTCTTCTTCACAATATACATACTATGACTAGTAGGTACAAGTAATTACCGAACTCTGGTCTAAAAGGAAAAACTAATATAAAAAAGCAAAAGGCTTTTCATAATTTTTTTGATTATACATAATTATATAATTTTATATAATTGCCAACAAAAATTTGGTTCTTTTTACAAACTTTATGTTGATAAATCCGCGGATCTAGAAATTCATTTCGGACAATTGAACCTTCTCAAACTGTTTCTTTTTAAGAACCAAAAATATTTGTGCCAAAATAACAGATGCCAAGAAGAACAAAAGGCCTTGGACACGTAATGGATCTTGAAGTACGATTTCCGCATCCCCCTGACCAAATCCACCCACATTAGGATTACTCGTTAATGGTTGATCAAGTTTGATAGATTCGCCCTCTGAAACAAGAAGTTCCGGTCCTGGGGGGATAATATCAACCACTTGACGTCCATCCGATGCATCCACTATGTTTATTTCGTATCCTCCTTTTTCTTTTCGTATAATTTTGCTTACTATACCCGCTGCTGTAGCATTATAAACATTATTGTTACTTTTGCTACCGTCGGGATAAATCTGACCCCTTCCCCTGTTCCCGCCTACGTATATGGGATATTTTAAGAAGTGAACATCTTTCTTAGTAGCGGGGTCTGGGGAAAGAATAGGAAAGGTGACTTCGCTATATTTCTGACCAGGAACAGGACCTATCACAAGAATATTTTTTTTATTAGGGCGATAGTTCTGAAAAGACAGATTGCCTATCTTTTCTTTAATCTCGGGCGAAATACGATCGGGGGGGGCTAATTCAAACCCCTCAGGTAAAATAAGAACAGCCCCTACATTCAAAGCTCCCTTTTTTCCATTAGCAAGAACTTGTTTCAGTTGCATATCATAAGGAATTCGAACAACTGCTTCAAATACAGTATCAGGAAGTACCGCTTGTGGAACCTCGATATCCACGGGTTTATTAGCTAAATGGCAATTGGCACATACAATACGGCCAGTCGCTTCTCGTGGATTTTCATAACCCTGCTGTGCAAAAACGGGATATGCATTTGAAATAGGTGCCCTAGCTATTATATATATTATGAGCGATATGGAAATGTATCGAGTAATCTCTTCCTTTATCCAAGAAAAAAGGGTATTTATAGTTTGCATGGTTCAATCATTGGTATCGAAAATTTATACAATAAAATTAGGTAGGTTCCTAGTCTAGTATAGTTCCCTATCTATGATTCTGCTATTTACTAAAAAAAGGTTAATGGAATATAGGAGGAATCCCTTGTATGAGTAGAAAGAATAAGTACAATTTTGAATGTTTTGCTTATGTACAAAGTAACAACCATTATAATTTGATCAGTGAATCATTTTTCAGTCATTCATTGAATGAAAAATCACTACAAGTGAGGGAGATACACGATTTAAATAACGGAAGATCCAATATTTAAAAATTGTATCTAGAATGACCGGAAAAGTGGAAACAAGACCGGATATAATTTGATCGTTATGAGCTAATCCAAAATCTTTGTAGATAGAGCCAATCATTAGTTCCCAACCGTGGGGCGAATGGAATCCTATACATAAATCAGTTAATAAAAGAATTGAAAAAGCTTTTATTGTGCCGCTTAAGTTATATAGGAATTCTTGAACCCAAGAGTTAAGAATAACAAGTTCGTCATTACCTAGAATAGAATAACCACTTAGAATAACGAAACAGATTATATTTGTCGAAAAGTTCAAAATCGTATGGATACAATCTGCATTGTGTATCTTGATCAATTGGATCGTTTCTTTGTAGATTCCGATACGAAGCTTTTCTAGATGTGTTTCCGGGTATTCCTTTATCATTTCGTCCAGGAGGAAGAGTTCCTCTAATTCTATTAATTTTTTTATAATACTCTTTTCTTGAATATCATTCAAGAAAATTTCGGATTGCCTAGTATCGCACCAATTAGTAACCCAAGATTCCAGACTTTTAGTAAATGAGAGAGAGATACACCAGGGCAAAAATACTATAGATGCAAAATATAGAAGGGGAATGGATGCTTTCTTTTTTGCCATTTTTTCGTCTTTGAATTTTTAATAAACTCACCTCATTCGTCGACTCCATATGATATTAACTAATATTCATATTAAGGATAGGTTCTATTACAAGTCATCGAGCCCATGAATCTATTCCCTGCTTTTTTTGTGTGTATGATTCAGTGGTTAGTACTTGAATTTAGAAATAATACAGAAATGGAATAAGAAAGAGTCCACTTCAAATTCGCACTTCCAATTCGACTAAAGATATTGTTTTCAAATATATGCTAAAATTCGAAGAAAGCGCCTCCTTTCGATAAATAAATGCACAAAAGCGCCCCTTCAAGTAATGAATATTATTCGGATTTTGAAAGGAAAGAACTCTCTTTCTATCAAAATATAAAATTTTTTGAAAAAAAAAGCATTCACTATTTTCAGTTCATTTTTCAAAATACTTCAATTGGTACACGCAAGAAATAAGCCAATTCAGCAGCTTTTTGCTCAATTTCTCGTGGAGTCAAATTCTCATCAGTACGAGTCAAGGGAATAGCCCCACGGCCTCTGATTTCCATATAAAGGACACGACGAGCATAAATACCCTCTTTAACTTCTATTCTGATGGACTGGATGTCTTTCATAAGGAATTGAAGTAAGATGCGACGATTTTTTCCAGGAAATCCCCAACGAAAAATACACACTATTCCTTCTTTTCTATCGAATCGATCATAACCACTACCTACATTCCACGAAATTGTGCACCACAAATAGGAGCTAATAAAGAGACCCGCAATCCCGTAGAAAGACATCACGATCCCCTGTGGAAAAAAAATGATTTGTGGAGACGGAAATAAAGATATAAAATTCCTACCAAGATAACTGGAAATTCCAACAAATAAAAACCCTAATGAACCTAAAAAAAGGATAAAGGCCCAGCAGAAATTACCTGTTTTTCGAGACCCCGCTATAAGTTCTATCCATATATGTTCTGATCGCCAATTCATACTAGATCTAGTTGCATTTTATTGAAATTGAGAGAATAACCCAAATGAATTTGACTTTTTTTGTGTGTTTCCGAAGTAACTCTCATCAACTAGCACTATTCCGATGTGAACTTTTCGGAGTAATTCATCGAATTGCTTAGATCTAAAAAAATAACATCCACTTCGTATGATTCCCTATAGATATCTACATATGGATACATTAACTTTACATTTCAGACATTCGCCCCGATCCCGATTTTTTTCAAATAGCTATAATTCATTTACGCATATATCATGTTTGCGCATGCATAATAGCTTATGCTCGGGGGAAACCACATCAAATATTTTATTCTAATAAAAAGATATCTGTGTTATGGTCTAAGTCTAAGTCTTGAAAAAAAAATAGATGAGATTTGGCCCCATCATATCTATATCTAAAAAATCTTGTTTTTTTGAACATGAAGAAATAAAGAAGCCATCGCAATTGCCGGAAATACTAGGCCCACTAAAGGCACCAAAATAGAGGGTAAGGTATTGAGAGTTGTCATAAAATGGATACCTGGATTTAATATTTGTACCTGTTATTGTTATAAAGGTCTCGTATAATCATTATAATTTATATATAATTATACTAAGTATAGCTAAACTAAGTGAGTATATGTGAGTACATAATATATATAAAGTAATATAAATATAATAATAAAAAATAATAAAAAATAGAATAAGAATAATAAATATATAAATAAAAAGAAATATATAAATAAAAATATATATATATAATATATAAATAAAAATATATAAAAAAAAGAGAAAAATTTAGAAATATAATTTTAAATTTTATAAATATAATAAAATAAGTTAGAAATATAATAAAACAAGGAATGTAGAACTAACTAAATAGAATTTTTCACCTTTCTACATTAAATTCTACATTAAATATATATTATATATTCTACATTAAATATTATATATATGTTATATGTACGAGAATCTCCTTTTTTATTATCTTGTTTTTGTCTAAAAATTTAATAAACTTGAATAAAATAAAGAAAGAGTTTTTTACAAATTCCCGAAAAATTTGTTAGAATTCGATCCGATAATAGGGATTATTAGTAAAACTGGGGATTCTCAAAAAATATAGAATCTTGCCTCTTTCTATACTTTTCAATTTTCTATATGTGAATTATATACACATAAGAAGGGAACGTGAAATTCTCGTTTTATTCGCCTTGCCTAATTTTCATTTCGCGGAAGAAAGAATTCTCTCTTTTTTTGTTTGATAGAGGTTTCCTTATTAGTAATCAGGAATATCGGTAAAAAAAAATTATTCGCATAATTCTTTTTACAATTAAATCTTATGTTACCAAATGTTATCAAAGTAAAAAGAAAATCCGAAGAATTGATTTTTACTTTGATTTCTATAAACTAAATAACTACTTGTTCTACACACAAAAAAAAGAATTTCTATTTTTTTCTTTTTTTTTATTAAGCATCTACTTGATTGAATTTTGATTCAGAGGAAAGAAAGCATGGAGCTGAAATAACTCATTCAGAACGCCTTTTAAAAGATTACGCGGTACGATTGGATCGAATAGGCCCTTATGGAATAAATATTCAGCCGCTTGTGAGCCCTCAGGTACTGTTTTATTCAATGTTTGTTCAATTACTCTTTTACCCGCAAATGCAATGTAGGCATTGGGTTCAGCAATAATGATATCCCCCAACATACCAAAACTAGCTGTTACCCCACCAGTAGTAGGAGATGTAAGGATTGATACATAAAAT